CCCGTAGAGATTTCTCGGTTTCGAAATGTATCAAAACCTTGAGTAGTAAAAAAGAGTGGGATGCTGTATTTCCAGGATTGGATTTCATATTCGAATGAACCTCGTAATCGTAAGAAAGTAGGTTTTTTAGCTATGGACCTAGCAAAAGAAAAATTGAGATAGGTTCCTATAGTATTGGATTCCCCCCCTCACAATCGGACGTGAAGGTTTCCTCTCATCCGGCTCAAGTAGTTACACCAAATAAAGAAAGGGGTTCTTCTTCTTTTTAAACTTTGTTCGAGAAAACCCTACAAAAAGCTACTCTTTACTCAAGTTCCCAGTAAGGACCAGCCTTTCATTGATTCATTCTTATCTTTTTTTTTTTCTTTTCACTCTAACCCTTTTTCCTTTCTTTTATGTTGTTTACGAAAAAAAGGAAATGTGAAGTTATTGAGTAGTCTACTTCCCCTCAAATGATGAATCCCCTGAAAGGAATATTGTGGGACTCGTAAAGGATTTATTTGTCTATATATTGTATTGTTCCATTCGATCTTTTTTAGGTCTCTACTCACCTCGATGGTTATGTGCCATGATATCCCTTGAAGCATATATGCGATAGATAAGCTCCCGTAACCATGCCATATTCACTTGCGCTTGAGATTTTCTTTCTCAAAGAAATGGAATGTCTAATTCCACAAAAAGTTTTTTTTTTTACGAGGTATAACTAACTATTCCTATATTATCTGTTACGGAATCGACCATGGATCAATTCCCCTTTTCTTCCATTTTTAAGTCTTGAATGCACCCATAATTCTGAGCTTCATGTTCCTCCTCCCAAGATACATGTCAGAGCCGGGGGCATCCCAATCAGATTAAATGGGATGACAGTTTCTCAGTCCAAATCTGTCAAATGAAAATTTTGATCAAATCACACATCGCAATATACTAGGCCCTCTAATTCCCTAAGGGGCTTATCTAAAAGATTCGCAATATAACTAGGAAGACGTTTCAAATACCACACATGAGTCACTGGACATGTCAGTTTGATGTATCCCATTTGGTACCTTCGTATCCGAGAATCAACAAATTCCACCCCGCATTCTTCACAATATTTCGGGTCTTCTTTTTCAGCCCCAATCCCTCGGTAATTTCCACAAGCACAAATCCCACTTTTTATGGGTCCAGAAATTCTTTCACAAAACAATCCATCTTTCTCCGGTTTATTAGTTTTATAATGAAAAGTATAGGGTTTTGTCACCTCTCCAACTATCTCTCCATTGGGTAGAATCTTTTTTGCCCAAGCCTTGATTTGTTGAGGGGAAACTGGTCCAATTCGAAGTTGTTGATGTTTATACTGGTCGATCATAGAATAGAAATTCTGATTCATTGAGATCAAGCTTCCTTCCTATTCATCTGGAAGTTCTTTTCAGATACAAGGAAATGATTCAGTTCCAGGGCCAAAGATCGTAGTTCTCGAACGAGCAATCGAAAAGATTCTGGAGCACCCTCTGGGTTAGGTACTGTTGATCCAATAATCGTAGCACCAAGTACTTCTTGACGAGCTCTAATATGATCAGATTTATAAGTAAGCATCTCTTGTAAAATATGAGCAACACCAAATCCCTCTAGAGCCCAAACTTCCATTTCTCCTACTCTTTGTCCCCCTTGTTTGGCCCTCCCTCTAAGGGGTTGTTGTGTAACAAGTGCGTAATGCCCACTGGAACGTCCATGGATTTTATCATCAACTTGATGAATTAATTTTAGGATATAGGACTTTCCTATTAGAACAGGTTGTTCAAAAAGATCTCCTGTTCTTCCATCAAAGATTCTGCTTTTTCCCGGATATTCGGGTTCAAATACCCATGGATTTTTTGTTTGCTTACTGGCTTCATATAATTCAGAAAACACTAGTTTTCTTGAGGCCTCTTGCTCATATCTCTCATCAAAGGGCCCTATTCTATAATGTTTCTTTAGCAGATCCCCCGCTAACCCGAGCGAACATTCAAATATCTGTCCCACATTCATTCGTGAGGGGACTCCTAATGGATTGAATACCATATCAACGGGCGTTCCATCTTGCAAATAGGGCATATCTTGTCTAGACAAAATCTTAGAAATTATACCCTTATTCCCATGCCTTCCAGCTACTTTATCACCTACTTTGATTTCACGTTTCTGTGAAATATATACACGAATCCTTTCTGGATTAGAATTGGAAACCCCTTTTCTATGGATCCATCTCACATCAATAACTCGACCCCTTCCCCCTATAGGTAGTCTTAGAGAAGTTTCTTTTGAAGTGGATACCTGAATGCCAAGTATAGCTCGTAATAATCTATCCTCCGGGGCATATGAAGATTCGCTCGCTGTCTGAGGTGTTAATTTACCTACTAAGATATCACCTGTTTCTATCCAAGATCCCAGCATCACAATCCCATTTCTGTCTAAATTTCGGAGTAAACGAGCCTCTAAATGCGGAATATCCTTAGTGATTCTTTCAGGACCTTGGCTTGTTACATGAGTCTGAATTTCATATTTCCGGATGTGAAAAGAAGTATAAATATCTTCATAGACCAGACGTTCGCTAATTAGTACTGCGTCTTCAAAATTGTAACCTTCCCATGGCATATAAGCTACTAATACATTTTTTCCTAAAGCGAGTTCCCCACCAGCTGTAGCCGCACCACCCGCTAGAATTTGTCCCTTTTTAATGTATTTACCCCGCTTAACCTGAGTTTTTTGATGCATACAAGTATTTTTGTTGGAACGTTGATACATAACTAATGGAATGCTTAGAGTATCCCCATTACTTGAGAAAATGATCTTTTGAGTATCAGTATAAATGATTTTTCCCTTGCGTTCAGCTATAGCTGAAATCCCCGAATCTAGAGCCGTTTGGCCTTCCAACCCAGTTCCAACAATGCACTTCTCGGACCGAGAAAGGGGAACTGCTTGGCGCTGCATATTAGAACTCATTAAAGCTCGATTCGCATCATTATGCTCGATAAAAGGAATGAGGGAAGCTCCAATCGAAAAATATTGGAAGGGAAAAATGCTTCTAAGATGAATCTCTTCCCATGCAATAGTCAGGAATTCTTGACGATATCGAGCAGGAACAACCTGTTGTTCTTGAATACCCCGATTCAAGGCCAAAGAATTTCCTGCTGCTACCATATAATATTCATCTCTATTTGGTGATAAATAAACCATCTGTGCCTCTTTTGATCTCTCAGATAATTTATAAAAAGGACTCTCTATAGATCCCCAATAACCAACCTTCACATGAATAGCTAATGATCCGATAAGTCCAACATTGATTCCTTCGGACGTGTCAATAGGACAAATACGTCCATAGTGACTCGGGTGGATATCTCGTATCCGAAAACTAGCAGTTCGCCCCGTCAATCCTCCAGGACCCAAATAACTCCATTTTCGCCCATGAACAATTTGTGTCAATGGATTAGTTCGATCCAAAACTTGAGATAAAGGGTGTAGGCCAAAAAACGATTCATAAGTAGTTGTTAATGAAGTTGAAGTTACCAAATTTTGAGGAGTCGGTATCAATTTATGCCTAATTGCTCCACATATAGTTCCTCGAACCGTATTTTCTAAACGAACAAGAGCCAATCCGAATTGATCCTGTAATAGATCTGCTACAGAACGAATACGTTTATTTTTCAAGTGATTCATATCGTCAAGTGTACCCATTCCCAATTTCATTCCAATCAAATGATCCACAGCAGCCAATAGATCTCGTGGTAACAAAAAAGTATTGTTTTGGGGTATATCAAGATTAAGTCTCCGGTTCATATTTCGCCGACCAATCTTTCCTAATTCACATCTTTGTTGAAAAAATTTCTTTTGTAATTCCTTGCATAAGGACTCAGAAAATACCGGATCCCCCCCTACACAGGCAAATTGTTGATAAAACTCCAAAATAGCACTTTCTTTTGACCCAATATTTTTTTTCTCTTTATCATTCGGGAAAGACAAGAAAATCTCAGGGTAACAAACATTATCTAGAATTTCTCTTATATTCGAACCCATAGCTGATGATAGAACTAGAATAGAGATTTTTTGTTTTCTACTTACACGGGCCCATATCCTTGCTTTTCTATCAATTTCTAATTCCGACCTTCCCCCCCAATCCGATATTATAGTACTGGTATAGACAGAAATTCCGTTATGTTCCAATTCTGAACGGTAGTAAATACCGGGACTTTGCAATATTTGGTTGATCACAATTCGGTATATTCCATTTACTATAGAGGTTCCAAAAGAATTCATTATAGGGATGTTTCCAATAAAAACGGTTTGTTCTTGCATATTTCTACCGGTTTTCCAAATTAAAACCGCGGGTACATATAATTCAGAAGAATATGTGAGTGATTCATACACAGCATCTCTTTCTTTTATCAAGGGCTCTACCAATTGATATGTTTCCACAAATAATTGAAATTCAATTTCTTGATCTCTATCTTCAATTTTTTGAAACTTATGAAATTCTTCCGTCAAGCCCTGATTAATGAACCTACAAAATCCCTCAAATTGTATCTGACTAAATCCAGGTATTGTGGACATTCCCTCATTTCCATTCTGGAGCATCTTAATCTGAAGTTTCCTCTTTATTGAAAAAATCCCATTATTGGCTTGGCTCACTATTCATCGAACCCTACCTATTGATCTAGCAATGATGTAATGGATATTCTGTTTACTGAATCACATAAAATTTTAGTCAACTCCATCCATATATATCATACATATGAACGGAAGCAAGACAGAGAAATGGAGGGCTTTTTCGATGCAAATTCGAATTTGAGCTTGAGCCAGGTACAAATAGAAAGAAATGGAAATTGATAAAGCATTCCTGGGAAAAATTCTGTCACTTAGGCTGATGGAGTCTTTTATCGGATATCTAAATTGATCCAATTTATACCTAATTCTTTTATTATGATATTACGATCAGGGTACAAAAAAATAAAAAATCAATGAAATATTCAAGCACGATGATCCTATATAGGGATAGGATATGTGCATAAGAAATAGACCCGGGCTCGGTATCCACGTATAAAAATATCTGTTCTGGAGTTTACACTGTTCTGGGGTTTACACTTTTCTGGGGTTTACATATACACATATATCTTCTTATAATTATAATTGATAATTATTAGTCGTAAATCAATTGGATTTTGCATCCATATAAGATAATACAAATGGAGATACAAAATTAAGAGCTGTTCGCTAATTCAAAGTAAGAAAAGTAAGTAAGAGTAAAAGAGTAATAAGTAAATAGTTAATGAAATAAAGAGTGAATTATTCTAAATTGCCCTGCATTTTACAGTCTGTGCTGTGACCGGGGCCGGGAATCTTTTCACTTTTCTATCAAATCTAGAGAAAAGTGAAAAGAGAAGGTAAGTTTTTAAGCGACGCGTGTTTTGAGATAAAATAAATCGAAGAAAAGAATAGAAACAGGATCCAATAAAAAGGAGGAATTCTTTTTTGGAAAAAGATAAGTACAATGGGATTCAAGATCCAAAAATAAAAGGAATTAAGAAAGTAAAAGATTCAAATCAAAACAAAATGAGGAGAGGAATAGAAATAGAATAAGAAGAAAGAAAGAAGAAATAGGATTCTAGAAATTCTAGAACTAGAAAGATAAGAATATATAATTTCTTTCTTTATCCATTTTGGATGGAATTTGGCGGCATGGCCAAGTGGTAAGGCGGGGGACTGCAAATCCTTTATCCCCAGTTCGAATCTGGGTGTCGCCTGATCAACAAAAAAAGACTTGGAATTTCTTAATCCTGTTGATCGAACTTGACGAATCCTTGTCCCGCAAAAGCATAGGCAAGGGCTAGGTCTGTCGATACTTTCTTTTGAGAACCCGTAGGGCCTATAAAAAAAAGACTGTCATCTTTTTTCTCAAAATCTGGGTTCTGAGTGTGGCTCAAACAGGTACCAATAAATCTGAAGCAAACCAATCTTATTAATGATTGGTTTGGGCTATTCTGAATTGAATCAAATAAAAGAAATAGTGAGAATCATTCTGGGCATCAGAACTATGAAAGTAAGAATAAAGTAAGAAGTCGGAAATCTTGGTATACAAAGGTTCCTAAGAGACACTCCATTTTGGTAAGAAAGGATTCTAAAAAAGACTATAAAGACTCCCTAATTCTTTTACACTATAACTTCCTTAATATTGAAATGAAATATTGAGGTAGTGTCTACTAACTCTGTCTGCGATGAGATTAGATTGGATAGGCTGATGGTAAATTCATTTAATAATTGTGGAAAGAACTTGATTTGTATCCAGACTCACTAGAGGCTCTGAGTGCTGCTCATAAATTGAATCAGAATGGTTGAACGGCTCTTCTTTTTTTTTTTCTTATATCTTATATTTTCTTTTTTTTTTTTCAATTCTTTCTATTTCAATAGAATTCTATTGAATAATAAATCTAGGAGATTTTTATGAGTGGATTTATGAAATTGTTTCATAAAGAGCCATAAGTAAGAATCCTATTTTGACTCTGCACCATTCATTCCACTATGATTATGAATCAATAATGGAAGAATTCCTTCAATAGGGGACATCATTCACATGGATATAGTAAGTCTCGCTTGGGCTGCTTTAATGGTAGTTTTTACATTTTCTCTTTCACTTGTAGTATGGGGAAGGAGTGGGCTTTAGAGCTAGGAATATTACTAATTTAGTACTTTACTGAAAAATATACTTGTATCAATTGTGATCGTTTTGCGAAAGCTTAAAAAAAAAACTTGACTTGCTTTAGTTTATCTATATATTCTTTATTAGTATTATTTCTTAGATATATTAGTAGTATTAGATTAGTATTAGATTCTTCTATTTAATCCTCTATTAAAGATTTTTCTTTTATTATTCTATTTTATTATTATTTATAGAATATATGATATGGTATTTATATGGTATTTATATGGTATATTATGCCCGTATGATTCTTCCTACATTAATTCTTTCGAAGGGCCCCCGGATCCATATCCATAAGCATAAGAAGAGATAGAAAAAATAAGGAATTCAAGCAGTTGGGCTTGCAATTCTTTTGGGTTGATCGAAATGCATACAAATGGGTGTAGAGAAAAAATCGAAAATTCGAGTGCTATTTCATTTTGATGTACGTCTAATAGATATTTAGATATAGAATAGATATCTATTGTCAATTTCTCTATATAAGAGAAAGCTTCTTTCTGTATACAATACAACTTTATGTTTTATGTACTAAGAATATGAATGAATATGAAATATTCTACAATACTCAATTGTATAGTGTGGTAGAAAGAGCTATATATAGCTCTTTCTACCACACTATCTCAGATACTTCTGATTCTTTAAGACTGAAATAGAGTTTTAAACCTTTTCATTTCTTCAATCATTGATAAAAATGAATGATTCAAGTTTCATTCAAATTAATCATTTTGGCTGACTGTTTTGACGTATATGATAAGTAAAAAGGCAGTAGGAACTAAAATGAACAGCGCAGTAGCAAT